GAATCTAAATAATGGGTCTAAGAGTTACAATCGCTATTATGATCATTACGTGTATGATACTAGGCATAGTTGGAAGAGTCACATAAATAGTTGCATTGACAGTTATATTTGTTCTGAAACCAATATGGATAGTTGCATTCCAAACGGTAGCAACAATTCAAGTGACAATTACATTTATAGTTACATTTGTAGCGATAGTGAAAGGGGTAGTGACCGTGGGAGTTCCAATCTAAAAACTAGTGGTGTTAGTGACAGTGATTTCGGAAGACATAATGATTTAGATAGAAATAAAAGATACAGACATTTATGGGTTCAATGTGAAAATTGTTATGGATTAAATTATAAGAAATTTTTTAGTTCAAAAATGAATATTTGTGAACAATGTGGATACCACTTGAAAATGAGTAGTTCAGATAGAATCGAACTTTTGATTGATCCAGGCACTTGGGCCCCTATGGATGAAAACATGGTCTCTATGGACCCTATTGAATTTCATTCTGAGGAGGACCCTTATAGGGATCGTATCAATTCTTATCAAATAGAGACGGGTTTAGCTGAGGCTGTTCAAACAGGCATAGGCAAACTAAATGGTATTCCTATAGCAATTGGTGTTATGGATTTTAAGTTCATGGGGGGTAGTATGGGATCCGTAGTAGGCGAGAAAATCACACGTTTGATCGAGTATGCTACTGATAGATCTCTCCCTGTTATTATGGTGTGTGCTTCTGGAGGAGCGCGCATGCAAGAAGGAAGTTTGAGCTTGATGCAAATGGCTAAAATATCTTCCGCTTTATACAATTATCAATCAAATAAAAAGTTATTCTATGTATCAATCCTTACATCCCCTACAACTGGTGGAGTGACAGCCAGTTTTGGTATGTTGGGAGATATCATTATTGCCGAACCCAATGCTTACATTGCATTCGCGGGTAAAAGAGTAATTGAACAAACATTGAAGAAGACAGTACCTGAGGGTTCGCAAGTAGCGGAGTATTTATTCAATAAGGGTTTATTTGATCCAATCGTACCGCGTAATCTTTTAAAAGGTGTTCCGAGTGAGTTATTTCAGTTCCATGGTTTCTTTCCCCGCCCTTGAACTTGAACCAAAGAAATTCAAGTCAAAAAGTAGAAGTAGTAGAGCGATAGATTTAGTTATTTGTAGGCAAAAAAGTACTTCATTTCGTTTATCAGAATTGAAGTAGCAAGGATGGAGCTTTCTTTGCTGGCATAAAGAGAATTTGTAATTGTAGTGAAGTAGTAAGAATCAGAAGTTTCAGAGGATTTTTTCTCCAGATCCATCTTTTCTTTTATCCTACCTTTACTAATGAGTAATCAGATCAGGGACGGACCCTTTAGCAACAGAGCAGGATAAAAAAAAGATCAAAGTAGTGTCTTTTTCCTTCGGAGAAATCCAAATTAGAGAAATCCAAAAAAGCCCCCTTGTTACATATCAAATGTTCCAACCTAACTAAGATATAGAAATAAATCAATATGCAACACTTCCATATCTCCTGAGAATCATACATTTTTAATATGAATCCTTATTGGATCAAATTATAACGAATCTTTGAGAAGAAATTTGTTTAGAAACATAAGGGAGGAATAAGAATAATAAGATTCTTATACATATATTTACCGGAAAAGGATGGGTAAGTACACTAATTTCTATTTAGTTTAGATACACATTCTTTGCACTCATATTCTAATAACTTAGAATATTATTATTATATTAATATACTTATAATTATAATATATAATTATAATAGATATCTTTATAACAAAGAGAAGTATCAATTAAATACACCGAGGCACCGATTCTATGACAGATCTCAACTTACCCTCTATTTTTGTGCCTTTAGTAGGCCTATTATTTCCGGCAATTGCAATGGTTTCTTTATTTTTCCATGTTCAAAAAAACAAGATTGTCTAGATATGATGGGACCCAATCTCATCAATTTATTTCAATCTTTGGATCATAATACAGATTTTCATTTCATTTAATGGGAATGGTACGACATGCGGCTTCGGACTTCGGACACAAATCACAAATGTAAATAGATGATCATATGGATAAATCCATGTTTATGCATCTATAGCTCGACTTTTATTTCAACGGGTCGATCGGATATCTGAAATATATATATTATGTATGATAATGATATGTAAATAGATATATCTGGATCATATGAATGAGGGTGATGCTAGTTTGAATGGGGGGAGATGTTAGTTCTATCTAACTGATTTGATGAATGAATCCTGATTGATGATTTACATCGTGATAGTATTAGCGGATGAAAGTTACTTCGGGAGCCAAAAAACTCATTTTGATGATTCTCTCAATTCCAATAGAATGAAACTCGATCTAATCTAGTATGAATTGGCGATCAGAACATATATGGATAGAACTTATAACGGGTTCTAGAAAAATAAGTAACTTCTGCTGGGCCTGTATCCTTTTTTTAGGTTCACTAGGATTTTTATTGGTTGGAACTTCCAGTTATTTTGGTAGGAATCTGATATCCTTATTCCCATCTCAGCAAATAGTTTTTTTTCCACAAGGGATCGTAATGTGTTTCTACGGTATCGCGGGTCTATTCATTAGCTCCTATTTGTGGTGCACAATTTCGTGGAGTGTAGGTAGCGGTTATGACAAATTCGATAGAAAAGAAGGAATAGTGCGTATTTTTCGTTGGGGATTTCCTGGAAGAAATCGTCGCATCTTCTTTCGATTCCGTATAAGAGATATCCGTTCGATCAGAATAGAAGTTAAAGAGGGTCTTTTTCCTCGCCGTGTCCTTTATATGGAAATTGGGGGCCGGGGAGACATTCCATTGACGCGTACCGATGAGAATTTAACTCCACGAGAAATTGAACAAAAAGCTGCCGAATCAGCCTATTTTTTGCGCGTACCAATTGAAGTATTTTGAAATGAAACAAAGAAATCGAGGAATGAGTGCTCCTCGTCACGAGGGAGGGGGAGGGAACCCAAGAATCCCTTTTTCTTTTAATATAACTGATGTTTCGCTCCTTTGATCAAAACATTTAGTTAAATCCTATTTCCCACATCCCGATGGAAATATCATGTCCTGCGTACCATGGAGCAGGTAGACTTATGGAACAATCATACCATGAAGTGATTTTAGTCCATCAAAACTCTTTTTCATGCGTATGAAATTCCACTTAATTCTTTCATTTTCATATTATTAACAAGTTTAATAAGTATGTATTCATCACATATATCAGGTCGGAGTACAGAATCCATATTTTAAGATTTTAGGACCAATATTTCGAATCAATACATTACATTATATATAGATGAAGATAAGATGGATCATACCCAGTAAATTATCCCTCTTTTGTCAATTAACCTTTCTTTTTATTCATCTTTCTTGATGCTTGTTTCTTGATGACCAAACAATTGGATTTTTTAGAACCACTCCTGTTTTGCCGACTATTTCGGATTTCGTCATCGGTATTTTTCAGAATTATCCCCTCGATTATTCCTGGGATGTGGATAATCCGTGAAACAATTCGAAATAATAAATAATTGATTGATATAACAAAAGAGCTTTTCTCGAAATACGAATAATATTCATGTTTGTTACTTCAAGTGCTTCTTTCTGGCATTCATCAAAAAGACCAAATGAACATGCAATTGATCCGAATTTGACCGATTGGGATGTCTGGGGACACTATTTCATTACCTCCGCATTCGAAATAAATGAACCCTTATTCCATTTCTGGAGACAAGGACTAAACAAATTACACAATGGGAAATAGATCCATAGGTTCCATACCTCGTTATAGAACTCGTGCTTCATACATCATACAAATATCAGACATAGTCAACAAATGAATCAGGTTCATTAAGAATTCACGGATTGGAAGTGACGAAAAAGAAAGCATTGAATCCCCTACCATATCTTGCATCCATCGTATTTCTGCCTTGGGGAATTTCTCTCTCATTTAATAAAAGTATGGAACCTTGGGTGACTAATTGGTGGAATACCAGCCAATCCGAAACTTTTTTGAATGATATTCAAGAAAAGAACATTCTAGAAGGATTCATAAAATTAGAAGAACTGTTCTTGTTGGACGAAATGATAAAGGAGTATCCGGAGACACATATACAAAAGCTTCGTATAGGAATCCACAAAGAAACGATACAATTGGTAAGAATGCACAATCAAGATCATATACATATTATTTTGCATTTCTCGACAAATATAACCTGTTTCGCTATTCTAAGTGCTTATTCTATTCTGGGTAATGAAGAACTTATCACTCTTAATTCTTGGGTTCAGGAATTCCTCTATAACTTAAGCGACACAATAAAAGCTTTTTCCATTCTCTTATTAACCGATTTATGTATTGGATTCCATTCGCCCCACGCTTGGGAACTAATGATTGGTTCGTTCTACAAAGATTTTGGATTTGTTCAGAATGAGAAAATTATATCCGGTCTCGTTTCTACCTTTCCGGTCATTCTAGATACAATTTTGAAATATTGGATCTTTCATTATTTAAACCGTGTATCTCCTTCACTTGTAGTGATTTATCATTCACTGAATGAGTGAAGAACTGATTTAATCTGACAACATAAAGAAAATTGTAATGTCACTTTGTATATAAACAAACCATTCAAAATCTTACCCATTCTTTATACTTTTACTTGTCGAGGGGATTAGATTACTTCTGTATTCCATACAATGGCAGAATCGAGGATAGGGAACTATACTGACTCCCTACCTAATTTATTGTAGAAATTTCCGGGATCAATGATTAGACCATGCAAAAAAATAGAAATACTTTTTCTTGGGTAAAGGAACAGATGACTCGATGCATTTCCGTATCGATGATGATATATGTAATAACTCGGGCATCTATTTCAAATGCATATCCCATTTTTGCGCAGCAGAGTTATGAAAATCCGCGAGAAGCAACTGGGCGTATTGTATGCGCTAATTGCCACCTGGCTAACAAGCCCGTGGATATTGAGGTTCCACAAGCTGTGCTTCCTGATACTGTATTTGAGGCAGTTGTTAGAATCCCCTACGATATGCAACTGAAACAGGTTCTTGCTAATGGTAAAAAGGGAGGTTTGAATGTGGGGGCTGTTCTCATTTTACCCGAAGGATTTGAATTAGCTCCCCCCGATCGTATTTCTCCCGAGATGAAAGAAAAGATGGGTAATCTGTCTTTTCTGAGTTATCGTCCTAATAAAAAAAACATTCTTGTGGTGGGCCCTGTTCCTGGTCAGAAATATAGTGAAATCGTCTTTCCCATCCTTTCTCCAGATCCCGCTACTAGGAAAGAGGTTCACTTCTTAAAATATCCTATATATGTAGGTGGGAACAGGGGAAGGGGTCAGATTTATCCTGATGGGAGCAAGAGTAACAATACAGTCTATAATGCTTCAGCAGCAGGGATAGTAAGTAAAATAGTACGTAAAGAAAAGAAAGGTGGATATGAAATAACCATATCTGATGCATCGAATGGACACGAAACGGTTGATATTATACCTCCAGGACCTGAACTTCTTGTTTCTGAAGGTGAATACATCAAGCTTGATCAGCCATTAACAAGTAATCCCAATGTAGGTGGTTTTGGTCAAGGCGATGCAGAAATAGTACTTCAAGATCCATTGCGTATCCAAGGCCTTTTGTTCTTCTTAGCATCTGTTATTCTGGCGCAAATCTTTTTGGTTCTTAAAAAGAAACAGTTTGAGAAGGTTCAATTAGCCGAAATGAATTTCTAGATCCACGGATTCCTCAACATCGAGCTGGCAAAAAAGCTGAATTTTTTTTTATCGCAATTATCGCAATTATATTATGTGTATGCGCGGTCAAAAATCACGGAAAGCCCCTTTTTGCTTGCTTTTGATTATACTATTTCGAGATATCGGAGATGACTTGTATTCCAGATTAGAAAATAGCAATAGTATGGAATTGCAAAAGAGGATGATTGGATCAAAATTGAGTTTAGTGTGATTATGCCAGGTTTCTTATTGCCACATGGTAAATGGCACGTAATGCCTCAATACTTTTAGATTCTATATCTAATAAACGCATAAGTGGGAAGCAGGGGTAGAAAGCAGGATAAATGAAGAAAAAAGGAAGGCTCCAGGAAAGATTACTCGTCTCCCAAATCTTTTTTCTACAAAGAAAGAAAAGGAATTTTCCGCTCTTTCGTTGCGTCGAAATAATAATGGTTCTGGGTCTCATTCGTCAAATCAAATAAATATTAATTGCGGGTTTATCGGAACCTCTTTGAATTCATAAGAAAGAAGAGAAGTATGGGGGATAAAAAAAGAGGGGCAAGAGAAACTCAATTGAGCAAATGGAATTTTTGCAATGAACTTATAATTTTCAATGAACTTATAAAAAGAAAAAAGACTCGCTTAAAAAGATTTTTCATGTTCTAATTCCGGGTCAAAAAGTGGAAATCTTGGGTTTTCGGGCATATCAAAATCCTTATTAATTTGATTATCTTATTATACCTTATTATCTTATCTCATCACTCACATCAAAGTTACAGTTCAAACTTTATTTTTCTATAGTTTCCTAGTTTCCAATTAGTTTAGTATAGGAATTATTTGTAAGGTGTCTCATCTGTAGAAATCCATATTATTTATGTCATTCAAAGGATCCTTTTTTCTTTACTTTATTCTTACTTCGGAAAAGTCCACACTATATCTATAGATACTATGAATCAATCAGTAGATTCGACGTTTCAAAAACATTATAAAAATTTAAGGAATGTAGTAATTTCATCGGGGCCAATCAACCATTTTTCATTTCGAAAAATCTAATACATGTATATATTATGATTGTGTTGACTGGATGAATTTCCACCTCTTATGGAATGGGTCAAGGTCTCGGTCGAAGAGTAAGAACTCAACAGGACCTGACCCCTCCTTATATGGATTTGAGGTCCTGTTGAGTTCTTACTCTTTCATGTCTACAGTACGGTTCATCCGATTATTACAGGGATGATCCCAATCCGGAATATGAGCCGTAGAAGAAAACGCCGATTAAACCGATCACAAGAATACCAGCTACAGTACCTATCAGCCAAAGAGGAATCCTTCCAGTAGTATCGGCCATTTACCTCACTTCCCTCCCCATTTCATCAAGTGGTCATGCTATAGACATAAACAGTCATGGATAGTTATGGGTATGATATCCTTCCGAATGAGATAAGAGAATTTCCTTTCTTTCTCTCAATTGAAGAAATAATTGGAAAATAAAACAGCAAGTACAAAAATGAGTAATAACCCCCAGTAGAGACTGGTACGATTCAATTCAACGTTTTGTTCGTTCGGATTTGATTGTGTCGTAGCTCTATAATTAATTCGGATTAGATTTATTTATTTTATCGTTGGATGAACTGCATTGCTGATATTGACCCCAAGAAAAAAACGGTAGGTACAGCTAGTCCGTGAACAGCCAACCATCTCACTGTGAAAATTGGATAGGTTCTATCTATGGTCATTAAGGCCTCCTAAAAGGATCGACTAAATTCATCGAGTTGTTCCAATGAATCGAAACGGCCAGTTATTAATGGAATCCCTTGTCTGCTTTCTGTGAAATATTCGTTGGGTCGAGGGCTTCCAAACACGTCGTAAGCTAAACCCGTGCTGACGAATGACCAACCTGCAATGAATAGGGAAGGTATAGTAATGCTATGAATGACCCAGTATCGAATACTGGTAATAATATCAGCAAAAGCGCGTTCTCCCGTACTTCCAGACATGCTGAGCTCCAATATTACAGTCAAAGGGGGATCGATTTCGTGAAAGATAGAGATCAGTAAATGGAGAAATACTGATATCCAATCTTTGTGAGATCGTCAATATTGTACCAAGGGTGTATTTAGAGTATACCGAATCAGTATAGCTATCTTTCCTCTGACACAGCAATGTTGTTTCAATCAGCATCGCAAAAAATAGTACAGAATTCCTTTCTGCCTTTCTTGTTCCTTGTATAGGCCTAAGCAGGTGTCATTCAATAGAATAGAAAATTCCTTGTAATATAATGTTTTACCGGTTTCGGAATAGGCTGAAGATCTTGGCTTGGTAAAGGTGACTCGATGGCTTTTCTTTTTTATTTAATTAATCTATCTTATCTAATAATTCATGAATGAAATTATCATATTCCCATCCCACAATTGGATGCAAAATCTGGAAGGGAGTTTTCGTGGTTGTAGAAGTAGAAAAAAAGTATTTTCGTTCTAACCCCTTCCAATAAGAGGGGTTGTTTGGACAGTACAATAGCAAATAGTATTCGATAAGGGAAAGTGAACAAACAATAGTTGGAGCAGTCGAAATTCATGATGCAACTATAATGGATTGAACTAAACTGGGTTTTCATTAGATTGTTTCATTAGGTTCAATTCAAGGGTTCCCACCTACAAGAAGATAGGACTACATCATGTGAAAAGAAAAAAAAATGTGGAACCCAGAACAAAAAAATAATAGTAATTGCTAATCTTGGAATCGAGTTGTATCTGAAATAACGCTTTTTATTTCTTTGCTTTGAGAAGTCGTGGGATACTTTTTTCTTCTTTTGAGATATCTTATATTAAATTAAATATTAAAAATATGAAGTTATATTAAGTAAGTGAAAATAAGATAAGAAAGAGTCGTTATCGGTTCGTTCCAAAACGGATCCAATTGAAAAGGAAAAGCAATGATCCAAGTTGGAATGATTTCAAAAGCCAATTCTTCTTTCTATCCCATAGTTTTCCATGAAAGAGAATTTCATTTGTGAATGAAGTTACAAGACAGAGTTCGTATTACTATACGAGTTGTTCAATCAATTTGTTGGTTCGGAATCACGAGATCAGTAGATGTCACAGACGATGAATTCATAGTAAGGTAAATTTACTATTTATTTTTCCTTCGTCACATCACGTTTGTTAGTCCTGTTTATAATGAAATGACTGAGAAATCAAAAGAAAATAAATTAAATTAGGACTAAATCTTTCAATTTGGATTTTTTCTTATCATCATATCTCGCAAAAACGGAAACTTAGGCAAGTGCTTTATAAACATATGTATAAAAAGAACGTATCTCATTTAGTTCCTTCATGCCTACTATAGTTAGTTATTTCGGTTTTCTACTGACTGCTTCAACTATAACCCCAGCTCTATTTATTGGTCTGAGCAAGATACGACTTATTTGAAATTAATTGAATGAACAATCAAATCAGGAAAATGCGAATTTTTCAATTCAGATTTCTGTAAGATTCCATTCCAGGTATTCTATGGTTTTTATTTCCAGCATCAATTGCAAATTCTTGGACGTTGAGATTACTGGGTGATGCAGATTATTATTTAGATTAGAGATAGATATTACCTTTTCTCCCCTTTCAAACAAGACAACAAATCGAAATGATTGAAGTTTTTTTATTTGGAATCGTGTTAGGTCTAATTCCTATTACTTTAGCCGGATTGTTTGTAACTGCATATTTACAATACAGACGCGGCGATCAGTTGGACTTTTGATTGAGTAAGATTTCTTTTTTCTTGTCATTGACCTCCTATCCTTGACCCTCAGGAGGTCAAATTTAATTTGATTTTGATTGATGTTCACAATTCAAGTTAATGTGATTCGATACAAAGTAGCATCACGCTCTGTAGGATTTGAACCTACGACATCGGGTTTTGGAGACCCGCGTTCTACCAAACTGAACTAAGAGCGCTTTCTCACGACAAGAGATAATTTTTTCCCAATACTTCTTAGCTTGCATATAGTATCATTAAATGATACTAATGATCATGCCATCCCCAATTGAAATTGATCCCATGTTACTGCCCGTAAGATAAGTAATAGGTAGGGATGACAGGATTTGAACCCGTGACATTTTGTACCCAAAACAAACGCGCTACCAAACTGCGCTACATCCCTTTCAATTGTTGTACAGTGATTGTTGTACAGTGTCATTGTAGAGAATCCCTGTCTTCTTTTCCACACCGTTATTTCCTTTAAATATATCTATATACATTTCTCTTGCCATTTTTTCTTTTTGGTCTCATAACATAAAATAAAAGAGTTAGAGTTAGAATTATGTATATATGAAATCCAAGGTGAAATACAACGTGTAAAAGAATGAGTATTTCTATGCTCAAGAACAAAAAAAAAAAAAAAGAACGGAACGGGGCACTTACTTTTTCTTTTATTCAGGGGCAGGAGTATCTCATCTACTGGATCGTTGTACATATCCATTTGAGTTAAGGATTCCGCACACAAATACAAGTGATCTACAACTATATATAATATATCTGATCATATATGTGTTAAATAAAGAAGGAGGATTTTCAATGCGAGATATCAAAACATACCTTTCCGTAGCGCCTGTGCTAACTACTCTATGGTTCGGTTCTTTAGCAGGTCTATTGATAGAGATCAATCGTTTATTCCCAGATGCGTTGACATTCCCTTTTTTTTCATTCTAGTTATCGGTGTGGTATTATCGATGTGGTAGAAGATGTTGGCTAACAATAGCAATAAATTCTCTGTTTGTTAAATAGCCCCTGTCCCTCCCTTCACTTTTGTTGAGTAGGGAAATAGAAAGAATAAAAGTGAATTAAACCTCAGCAAAACTCGGATTCGGGGTAGAATAAATAGAGGGGGAGCAGAAATAGAAATGTGGATCTAGGCTTGGATATTCAAGATTAGATAAGATACTTAGATACTGAAATCAAATACTGAGATTAGGAATAGTAATTGAATTGTAGTAAATAGTTGTATTACGTATTACTCTATTCTATTGATTGCAACTTGCAACGAAATCTTTCATAATTAGATTTCCAGTTAGCAACTTCTATTTTTTTCCTTTCTCCTTTCTTCTTCTTCGGATTGAAGAAGAGAAGAAAGAGTTGAGGGAATCCAAAATACAAAGGAGGTTTATGCCCAAGGGTAAAAATCCCAGAGTTACGGTTATTTTGGAATGTACCAGTTGTGTCCGAAATGGTGCCGATAAGAAGAAGGAATCACCGGGCATTTCCAGATATATTACTCAAAAGAATCGACACAATACACCTGGTCGATTGGAATTGAAGAAATTCTGTCCCTATTGTTACAAACATACGATTCACGGGGAGATAAAGAAATAGATTGAATGTGGTGTTGCCTTGCGTGTGCCAACATTTGAAGGAACAGGAAGGAATTACATATAACATATCTAGGAGCAAATCAAATGCCATTTCGGGCGGATCCGAGATGAATGAAGAAATGGTATTTTAGAGATAAGGAATAAACCATGGAGAAATTCAAGCGACCCTTTCGTAAATCCAAGCGATCTTTTCGTAGGCGTTTGCCCCCAATTGGGTTGGGGGATCGAATTGATTATAGAAACATGAGTTTAATTAGTCGATTTATTAGTGAACAAGGAAAAATATTACCTAGGCGAGTGAATAGATTGACCTTGAAACAACAACGATTAATTACTATTGCTATAAAACAAGCTCGTATTTTATCTTTGTTACCTTTTCTTAATAATGAGAAACAATTTGAGAGAGCCGAGTCGATTTCTAGAACTACCGGCACTAGAACCAGAAAAAAATAGAAATAGGACTACTCTTCAATCGAATCAGAACTCAAATCATAACTCAAATTGATGTGATACTTTGTTCGTAAAATCCGGAGCTCATATTCAATTGTAGTGTCGGAAGAAAAAAGAAAGAATGGGGGAAGAAGACCCATTTCAATAAAGAAATGGGTTCGTTCATTCCTACTACATTTTATTTTCCTTTACATTGCTATTTTTACTCTACCTTCCCGGGGTAATTCTCCGGGAAACTCTGTTTCATTTAAATTATTCCGTCGGACTCCTCCCGATCAATCTCCTTATTTGATTATATCATTGGAAATCATGTAAAGGCAATTCCTATTTGATATAGCTATTTGTGCAAGTATTTTACGATTCAGAAGGAGCTGCTTCTTGCGCAGATCGTGTATTAATCGACTATAGGGTACCCCATTCTCGCGGGTTACTGCATTTATCCGAGTGATCCACAAACGACGAAAATCTCGCTTTTGCCTTCCTCTACCCCTATGGCTGGAAACCAAAGCCCTTATTTTCTGTTGAGTAGCAGTTCGAGTAAGTCTTGAATGAGCTCCTCGAAAGCTTGATGCAAATAAACGAATTTTTCTTCGACGCCTCCGCGCAATATATCCACGTCTAACTCTTGTCATAGTTTAAAATGGGACTTTGATGAATAAGATTTTCATGAATAACTAATTGATTTTCATTTCTTTTCTTTCAGTCATTCTTTTTCCTTCTCTTGGTCTAAGCAAAACGGATTCTTCCGGTGTATAAAATAAAAATTCCGATGGCTTTCTTTTGCTACTATAACCTTCCCAACCACGATTTGTTATTTCTTACAGGCAGTTCATTTCCCCATAAATAAATAGTGGGTTCCATCGTTTCTATGGTTACTTCTTAAACGGCGAGGTCCTATCTATACACCGGAGCCCTTTCCCTCATTTAATCAATGTTATTGGTAACTTGTACAGTTCACACCATTTGGCTCTACCCATGAATTAGCCAGTAATAGGTCTTTTCACAACGAGATCTATCCATACAGTGACGGTATTTAATTATGAAGGTTGGCTAGGTAGCTGACCCTATCAGTCCGTTCTTGCAACACAATAGTAAGAGCACCAATATGTTTTATGCCTTTTAAATACTATTTCCCCGCTTAATGGATAACCATTCGCTACCAATGAGGAATCGCTTTTCATCCCAAATTCAAATCAAGGCGATTGGATTTGCACCAATGGAAACCATAAATTCCATACACAATAGAGGTATATGATAGATTAGATCTTTTTTTTTAATGTAGTTCTTCTATTCTACCCCATTCATTTTCATTGGCACTGGTCATTGATACTGGAAAAACGGTTTAGTTTAGGTCACAGTTCATGATCTGAACGAGTCACACATACACCCTAGTACATGTTCCTCTACGCTGAGGACATCCTCGAAGAGCAGGAGATTTCGTGACATTTCTCATTGGCTGTCTTGTGTTTCTAATAAGTTGTTTAATAGTTGGCATGCTGAATCGTATATAGAATCGGTTGGTTTAGATCGATCCTAACCTGATGATTATGAATTACTTTCACTTGAGTTGAAGATTCTACTTCGAACCATGGTTCGAATGAACCGTGATTCGAAGTAGAATTACCAATTTACACAAAATCCGCGCTATTTTCGACTGCTACAAGATCAACAATGCCATGAGCTTGAGCTTCTGTTGCTGACATAAAAACATCCCTTTCCATGTCTTCAGATACAACCCATAAAGGTTTGCCCGTTCTTTGTACATAAACTCTTGTTAGTATTTCGCGAAGTTTCAACAGTTCTTCCGCTTCCAGGATAAATTCTCCTGCTTGTGCCTCATAAAAAGAACTAGCAGGTTGGTGGATCATAACCCTGATTATAATATGTCATAATGAACGATTCCTCTATTTCGCAAAATGGAGCGAAAAGATAAAAATAAATCAAAATAAAAAAAAGATGGAAAACCGTACAGGCAATTTTTTCACATTGCATACGGCTCCGCAATGGAATCTACTCTTCTCTTACATCAAAGAAAGAGACAAATAGATCTATCAGATCCAAATCGTTGGATGATCCATTTACCACCCTTCTCCTCGTAGGAACAAAAAAATACTATGATGGTTCCGTTGCTTTAGATAATATATTCATCTCTCTTCTATGATTCAGCAATCCCAAAGTTTCTTTCTGGTCTGAGTCTGATTAAATAAGAAAAATGATCCCTTTCTTTTCATGCTTAGAAATATTCAGACTCATGTTGTGTAAGGAAAAAGGGTTGTTTGTGACGCTGAAATGGACCCCCGATAAATAACATAGGAATAAGATCGAATCGGGACTAACCTTTTGTTTCATACTACTATCTCGATACATAATCATGTTATGAAAAAGCAATAATGATTTGCTCATATCGAACTAAACGTGCCATGCTATTATTACTTATATATTCCATATGGCGAAGGCATAGTCTTATTTTTTCTTCAAGTCAAATAAAAACTCATTGGCGCCGAGCGTGAGGGAATGCTAGACGTTTGGTAAATTCTCCTCCGACCAGGATGAAAGATCCCATCGAAGCGGCTAATCCCATGCATATTGTATGTACGTCTGGTGGAACAATTTGCATAGCATCATAAATAGCTATTCCCGGTATTACCCATCCGCCGGGAGAATTTATAAACAAATAGAGATCCCTGGTATTATCTTCCATACTGAGATATACCATGAGACCAACAAGTTGATTCGAGATCTCGCTATCAACGCCTTGGCCTAAAAAAAGTAATCTTTCTCGATGAAGTCGGTTGATTAGGAAAAATTGTATCCCCGCAGAACCGTACACGCACCTTTCGATACATACGGTTCAAAAAAGTTCGAAAAAAAAAGAATCAATGTGTCGATTTCAGACCTATTCCTTTTTAGTTTAGGCGTTTTCCTGACGAAGGGGTTTATTTTCATTTGCATTTTCCACAAAAATGAGTTTTGGTTTGCCCTCCTAACCTAAAAAAAAGAATTCACTGAACATCTTTTTATTGATGTATTGTTTCATCGAGATCCAAATCGCGATGTCATTTTCTTGTTCCTGAATGGGCCTCTTCACTTATTTTAGGTTTATGCTCTACTCCGGGTAAAGATTCGCCCGAATTCCATTTGCACATATAGGACAAATGACCCCAGTACCACTTATTTTTTTCTTACGGCTTTTTTATGCCTTCCACCAACCAAATATTCGATGTATTCATCACATTTATATTATATTTATTAGTGGTTTGAGATCACTCCTATGGTCTTATTTCTGATAGATGATAGAAGTGGTAATCAATATTACCCATTTGGTATTTTCTGAACGGAGCCTGGATACTTCATTTTATTGTTCCAAGTCAACCATAGATTATTCTAATTGATAAGATCATATTTATCTTTCAAACGAATTGATCCATTTGCACACTTCACGCTCCGAATTCTTGAATTGATTTGATGATTCAATCAATCTTTCTTAGGCGAAAGAGAGTATATCTCGATCAGGGGAGAGAACGGGGAAATCCCATATGACCCAATATGTCCGACAAGTCGCACTATATGTCAACCCAAACTGCATCTTCCTCTCCAGGACTCCGAAAAGGGACTTTTGGAACACCAATGGGCATTACATTAAAGAAAACGGGGTTAAGTACTATACTTCACTTTGATGTGGAAACGTAACAATGGGTTTATTGTCCTCATAATATTTCTGTTTATCATATTTTATCCATAGATTGGAAGGCTCATGTAGGAAGACAGAATTAAAAAAAAAGAAAATTCTTAGGGACAGAGTGGATCCTTCGAATGATGAACAAGTATCTAATGGATTCACTTAAAAAATGGGACCAATCCCCCCATTGCGTATTGGTACTTATCGGGTATAAAATAAATCTGCTTCTCTTTGTTCCTGCGAACAGAACGGAATTGTTCCATTATTACTATCACCTGCGGCACGTAATAAATGTGAACCCTTGCACCGAGATAATCACTGAATGAGGTATAGCATAGTCTTTTCCAATGTGACAAAGTTACATAGTGTCTATTTTTCTTTGATGAAGGGGTATTTCCATGGGTTTGCCTTGGTATCGTGTTCATACTGTCGTATTGAATGATCCTGGTCGCTTGCTTTCTGTCCATATAATGCATACAGCTCTAGTTTCTGGTTGGGCCGGTTCTATGGCTCTATACGAATTAGCTGTTTTTGATCCCTCTGATCCCGTTCTTGATCCAATGTGGCGACAAGGTATGTTCGTTATACCCTTCATGACTCGTTTAGGAATAACCAATTCATGGGGCGGTTGGAGTATTACAGGAGGAACTGTAACCAATCCGGGTATTTGGAGTTACGAAGGTGTTGCCGGGGCACACATTGTGTTTTCTGGCTTGTGCTTCTTGGCAGCTATCTGGCATTGGGTGTATTGGGATCTAGAAATATTCTGTGATGAACGTACGGGAAAACCCTCTTTGGATTTGCCCAAGATCTTTGGAATTCATTTATTTTTATCTGGGGTGGCTTGCTTTGGGTTTGGTGCATTTCATGTAACAGGTTTGTATGGCCCTGGAATATGGGTGTCTGATCCTTATGGGCTAACCGGAAAAGTGCAACCTGTAAATCCTTCATGGGGCGCGGAGGGTTTTGATCCTTTTGTTCCGGGGGGGATAGCTTCTCATCATATTGCAGCAGGCACCTTGGGAATATTAGCGGGTCTATTCCATCTTAGTGTCCGCCCGCCCCAACGTCTATACAAAGCATTACGTATGGGCAATATTGAAACTGTGCTTTCCAGTAGTATCGCTGCTGTGTTTTTTGCAGCTTTCGTTGTTGCTGGAACTATGTGGTATGGTTCAGCGACTACTCCGATCGAATTATTTGGTCCTACTCGTTATCAGTGGGATCAGGGATATTTCCAGCAAGAAATATATCGAAGAGTTAACGCCGGGCTAGCTGAAAATCTGAGTTTATCGGAATCTTGGTCTAAAATTCCCGATAAACTAGCTTTTTATGATTATATCGGTAATAATCCGGCGAAAGGAGGATTGTTCAGAGCCGGCTCAATGGACAACGGGGATGGAATAGCTGTTGGGTGGTTAGGACACCCTGTCTTTAGAGATAAAGAGGGGCATGAACTTTTTGTACGTCGTATGCCTACCTTCTTTGAAACATTTCCGGTAGTTTTGGTAGATGGAGACGGAATTGTGAGAGCCGATGTTCCTTTTAGAAGGGCGGAATCAAAGTATAGTGTCGAACAAGTGGGTGTAACTGTTGAGTTCTATGGTGGTGAACTCGATGGAGTCAGTTATAATGATCCTGCTACTGTGAAAAAATATGCTAGACGTGCCCAATTGGGTGAAATTTTTGAATTGGATCGCGCTACTTTGAAATCCGATGGTGTTTTTCGTAGTAGTCCAAGGGGTTGGTTCACTTTTGGACATGCTTCGTTTGCTTTGCTTTTCTTTTTCGGCCACATTTGGCATGGTGCTAGAACCTTGTTCAGAGATGTTTTTGCTGGTATCGACCCAGATTTAGATGCTCAAGTGGAATTTGGAGCCTTCCAAAAACTGGGGGATCCAACTACAAGGAGACAAGTAGTCTGATACAACATTTTTTTCGTATGTCTAGCCTATGTTTCATATAGGGTACTCGAGAAATATTAATTCGAATCATCACCTATTACTCTTGACCTTTACTTGTCTGGGAAATGATCCCAAATGAACAGGTATGGAAGCTATAATTGTAAAACACGATCGAATCTATGGAAGCATTGGTTTATACATTCCTGTTGGTCTCGACTCTGGGGATAATATTTTTTGCTATCTTTTTTCGAGAACCGCCTAAGGTTCCGAATAAAAAGATGAAATGATTTTTCATTATCTCAATTGAAATGATGACCCTCCGATGGGGAGGGTCATCATTTCAACTAGTCCCCGTGTTCCTCAAATGGATCTCTTAGTTGTTGAGAGGGTTGCCCAAAGGCGGTATATAAGGCATACCCCGTAAAGCTTACAAGTAAACCAGATATGAAGATGGCGACTAGAGTTGCAGTTTCCATTATTAAGTGATTTCAAGACCACGATGGATCTACGATAAGATAGTTTATTTACAACGGAATCGTATACAAAGTCAACAGATCTCAAACAATGCATGGAATAGGATTTATGGCTACACAAACCATTGAGGGTAGTTCCAGATCTGGGCCAAGACGGACTATTGTAGGCGATTTATTAAAACCATTGAATTCGGAATATGGTAAAGTAGCCCCTGGATGGGGAACTACACCCCTTATGGGTGTCGCAATGGCTCTATTTGCAGTATTCCTATCTATTATTTTGGAGATTTATAATTCTTCCGTTTTACTAGATGGTATTTCATTAAGTTAGGTCCAGAAGAACGGATAAGTCCTAACTTTCAATAAAAAAAAAAAAAAGAATCACTTAGGATTCGGATTTCTAGGTCATCTCATTCTGTTTGGTAGTTCGACCGCGGAATTCTTTTGTTTCGGTATTTCCGGAATATGAGTGTGTGACTTGTTATACCTATTGATAGTACAGAGAATAAGTCTGTCATCTCATCGAGAGAGATGGTTCTAGCCCGTCAGATAGTCAGTCTAGTATCTGGAGCACGGACTATATGGAATAGATCAAGAACTATTTAAACTATGATTCATACCTACTATTCATACCTCGTGACCGGCCTCCAACTATTATTATTTTTTTTTTCAATTAACTTTTCAATGAGGCGTTTCAGAAATCGAACCACCTTTTTCCTTCAGAATCATGCTTAGTTTGAGCTGAGCGAGGGACAGGACAAATATTTCTATGGATTCTTAGTTATTATATCTGTTCATTGAATAAGTGAAGTGATGATCAAACGAAAGGGTTCCCACTCAGAGAACTCTTTGGTTCTGTTTTGTTCTTTGTTGAATCATCGTGGTTCTAGTAGGAATCTGAGGTTTCAATTGATTCATAGGGTCTCAACAAGATAATTCCTATCAATAGTCAATTCGTATGTATTACGTATAAACAACAATAAAATAGGGTAAGAGAACATTCAAAAGGCCTGTAACAATCAACATAGGATGAGCCAACTTGATATTTTGGCGCTATCATCACAAAGAAGAGATTTAGGGTTTTGGTTCCCTCATTTTATCGGGAAAGAAAGATGGAATCAAGTGAAGTCTCTAAAAGGTTTCAAATCTTTCTTTTCTATTGCACGTTGCAACCAGAACCAGTATTGGGGTGTTTTCGCTTGAGCCGTACGAGACGAAATTCTCATATACGGTTCTCAGAGGGGGAGTCCCTTCGGTTCACCTATCTCAATAAAGTATATGATTGGTTCGAAGAGCGTCTCGAGATTCAAGCGATTGCAGATGATATAACTAGTAAATATGTTCCTCCTCATGTCAATATATTTCATTGTCTAGGAGGGATCACACTTACTTGCTTTTTAGTACAAGTAGCTACGGGTTTTGCTATGACTTTTTACTATCGCCCGACCGTCACAGAAGCTTTTGCCTCTGTTCAATACATAATGACTGAAGCCAACTTCGGTTGGTTAATCCGATCAGTTCATCGATGGTCAGCAAGTATGATGGTTCTAATGATGATCCTGCACGTATTTCGTGTTTATCTCACAGGTGGTTTTAAGAAACCACGTGAATTGACTTGGGTTACGGGTGTAGTTCTGGCTGTGTTGACTGCATCCTTTGGGGTAACTGGTTATTCTTTACCTTGGGACCAAATTGGGTATTGGGCAGTCAAAATTGTAACAGGTGTACCTGAGGCTATCCCTATAGTGGGATCGCCCTTGGTAGAGTTATTACGCGGAAGTGCTAGCGTCGGTCAATCCACTTTGACCCGCTTTTATAGTTTACACACTTTTGTATTACCTCTTCTTACTGCCGTATTTATGTTAATGCACTTTTCAATGATACGTAAGCAGGGTATTTCAGGTCCTTTATAGAGAAGACAGAGCATAGGTATTTGTAATAGATCATATAATATATTATTTTGGTAGGAGTAGGAACAAAAAAATAGTATTTCATTGCTATAAATATGGATTATTGAAAAGAATAAGACATGTTATTTGGATATTTCCCTTCAACCACGAAGTATTTTTTATTTGATACGAATAGTTGAAGTGGATTCTCGGAGGAGAGGATGGATTATGGGAGTGTGTGACTTGAACTATTGATTGGTCCATGCAGATATATTATCTGCCACATTGGAATTCATAAACAAATGTGTCTCTGTTCCAACCGCCGCCCCCCCTGCGGAGCAAGAGGATAGGCTGGTTCCCTTGAGGAGAATCTTTTCTATGATCAGACCCGAATCATGTCATGCATGAATAGGCTTCGTAAGATCTAGTAGAATAAGTGATGTGGCATGATCCAGATTATGTTCTATCTATTCCACTTCCATTTATC